TATCGCCGGAAAAGCCAAAGGATCAACGGGTCTGGTTTTACTACAATTACTTGAAATGCGTTTAGATAACATCCTTTTTCGATTGGGTATGGCTTCAACTATTCCTCAAGCCCGCCAATTAGTTAATCATAGACATATTTTAGTTAATGGTCGTATAGTAGATATACCAAGTTATCGTTGCAAACCCCGAGATATTATTACAGCAAGGGATGACAAAAAATCCAGAGCTCTGATTCAAAATTATCTTGATTCATCCCACCATGAAGAATTGCCAAAGCATTTGACTCTTCACGCATTCCAATATAAAGGATTAGTCAATCAAATAATAGATAGTAAATGGGTCGGTTTGAAAATAAATGAATTACTTGTCGTAGAATATTATTCTCGTCAGACTTAAACCTAACTAAAATAACAAACCAAGGGTTCGTACAATTTTTCCCTTTCACTTAAGTTAAGTAAAGGGACACAAGGTAAGGAATTGGATCCGGAGATTTGTATTTTTCTCCCATTCATGTATCATAGATCAGTAGGCAGATCCTTATTCCCTGCCCGTTCTTTCTTTCCTTCCGTATCACAGAAATTAGGAATTGAGAATCTATCTCAAAGAAAGGTCTGAAGCATTGGTGAATTGGGTGAAGATACGGAAAGAGAGGGATTCGAACCCTCGGTAAACAAAAGCCTACATAGCAGTTCCAATGCTACGCCTTGAACCACTCGGCCATCTCTCCTACATAATGATTATGACCGAGAATCCGAGCGAATTGCGAGTTGTTCATATTCGATTGTTAGATGGGTACAGACACTCGAATCCATTCTAGCTATAAAAATGGAAAACTTTTCATCAAAGAAAGTATTTTTTCTTCGAGCCAGGGAGCTGGGAGAAAAAGATAATATAATCTTTTTTTGAAAAACGGTTAAAAACAATAACAATAAAGATATATCTTGTTTGCCAAGACGGAGGCGGCGCTCCTACCTTTTTCTGATATTTTTACCGGATTCAATCAATGAATTGGAACGAATCAACTGATCGGTCTATTTTGTTGGACTATGGTAAATGGATACCTTTCGATCATAATTATCTTTTTATTCGAATTCAATTTCCATAAGAATTTGAAAATTTCTTTCCAATTTTAGGTCGCTTAACAACAACCCCTTAACCCGTAAATCTATTCCAAATTCATAAATCATCCTTTTCGATTTGATTGTATAGTGTATAAGCGTCTACCCGCTATGGACAAAACACAAAATGGAGGGTTATTCTATTTTCATTATAGAAGGATTATTGAAGAATTATTCGATTTTTTTCTTCTTTGGATCTTAATTTCAGAAAAACTTCTCGAATTCTCCTAATCCGCAAGATAAATTCTTTGATTCTTCTACTTTGATCAAATTGGAATAGTTCCTTTCATTCTTATACTACTACATTTATACTACTACATTTGGATGAAATCGAATCGGATTCTAATATTTCTTATTTTTTATTGACCCCCTTCAAAAAGAAAAAATTGGATATGAGTCTGCTTTTATGTTATTTCGTACTGTAAAATTCCTTTACTTGTGGGATCGTTTTCTCACGAGAGTTAATGAAAAGAATTATAGAATGGATTTCTACCTATGCCTAGATCGCGGATAAATGAAAATTTTATTGATAAGACCTTTTCAATTGTGGCCAATATCTTATTACGAATAATTCCGACAACTTCAGGAGAAAAAGAGGCATTTACCTATTATAGAGATGGTGTGATTTGATTATTTTTTTATTTACCGCTTCGGTCTTAGGAGAAAGACGGAAGATTCGGGATAGAAAAGAACGAAAAAGATTATTGAAAAAATCTACGCTTGTTGAAGGTGAAGTTTCTAGATAAAACAATTCCTTCTGTCGTGTATCCCCGATTAATGCAGCCTCAGATGCTTCAATTGTTGATTCGAGTATTGAGCGAAAGGTTACACCTATGGGTTCTATATTACAGGCCAACCCTACCATACTAGACTAGTACCAATAGGCCGCATAGGGGAAGAGGCGCTACGCCTAGGAATCAACAACACGAAAACTTTGTTTAAAATTACCGCCTTTCCTTATTGGGATCGGGACTAAAAAGAATGGTTGGGATAACAAACATCCATCTCGTTGGTACTTTGGATACCCTTAGAACCATAGAAGACTGTTGAAGTGATTAATTCCTGGAAATTAAAGGGCGTTGAGAACAAAGAAATTGTTGGAGTTTACATTTTTATCTAGTACCAGTATCAACACGCGTGATGTTAAGAAAATATCTTTTGCAGAAAGGTTGGCTAGAGATTTCTTGTAAAAACGTTAGCCCCACTGAATTCATAATGAGAATATTTCAATCTTTTTTGATTCCATATATTATTTTCATTATGCACATAGGGGAGGAGCCGTATGAGATGAAAATCTCATGTACGTTTCTGGAACGGAGAATTCTTTGAATCGAATGACGACCGTAACGGATGTCAGCTCAATCGGAAGGAAATTATGCGG